ATACCAATAAAGAGAAAAATAACAACTTAAATAATGAATTTATAAATAGAATTGAGGCTTTAGAGACAGTATTTCTTTCTATAACCATACTTGAAACAAAGACTAGATTGTGTAATGCTGAGACTGAAAACAAAAAGAATTGCCTAGTTAAAATGTATGATCCCTTTTTGACTGGGATGTATCGTGGAAGAATCAATAAATTGTTTTCATCTTCAATCATAACTAAAATTTCGATAGAAAATTGCACAGATGAACTAAATAAAATTCATTATATCCTTCCTCCCTATCCTAATTCTCGAGAATATGAACAGAAAATAGAAAAATCAGAAAAAAACCAATTGCAAGCCAAAATTGATTCAAATAATCGGTTAATTTTTTTATTGAACGCACTTATAGCTAACCTTAGAGGTCAAAAAAAATCTAGTGGAATAAAGGAAATCCGTAAAAAACCCCTTCGATGGTCATACAAATTAATCAACGAGTTACACCAAAATTTTAAAAAACGACGAAAAGAACAAGGCATAATACAAGGGCTGGGACACCAGCTTCGAACAAGAAAATTTAAACATATAGATTTTTTAAATCGTTCGACACGAACTTTAGAAACTTTGAAGAAGTCTAATTTAAATAATTCTAATATTGATAAAAAATTTAATAAAGATTTGGGTTTTATAAGTTATTTGGAAGAACCAGATTTTCGTCGATCCGTAATCAAAGGATCTATGCGCGCTCAAAGGCGTAAATTGGTTATTTGGGGACCGTATCAAGGAAATCCTCATTCCCCGCTTTTTTTGGAAAAAAAGCAAGATTTTCCTTTTCCTATATCCGACTTAATCAAACTTTTTTTTAATATTAAAGATCGGTTGGGTAAAAAGTCAGAATTCGAAATTTTAAATAAACAATCCCCCCCAAAAAGAAACAATCAGGAAGACGTAATGGAATTCTGGGAGAACATTCCACATGGACACAAAACAAGAGGTATTCTGTTACTAGCTCAATCAACTTTTAGAAAATATATTAAATTACCTTTATTGATAATAGCTAAGAATATTGTCCGTATTTTATTACGGCAATCTCCGGAATGGTATGAGGATTTCCAAGATTGGAATAGAGAAATTTATCTAAAATGCAGCTCTAATGGTCTTCAATTCTCCAAAACAAAATTTCCTAAAAATTGGTTAAGAGGAGGTTTTCAGATAAAAATCCTATATCCTTTTCATTTGAAACCTTGGCACAGATCTAAGCTAGGACTCTATGATTCTGATAGAGATCTAAAGAAACAAGAGGATTTTGATTCTTGTTTTTTAACAATTTTGGGAATGGAAACGGAACATCCTTTTGGTCCTCCTCGAAAAACACCTTCCTTTTTTGAACCCATTTTTAAAGATATAGACTATAAAGTCGAAATCAGAAAATTAAATTTTAGAGTTCGAAGAATTTTAAAAAAAATAAAAAAGAAAGAAGCAAAAGCATTTTTATTTATAAAACAAATAATAAAAGAACTTTTAAAAGGAAATAAAATTCCATTATTTATACCGAGAGAAATATATGAATCAAGTGAAACTCAAACAGAAAAGGATTCCATAATCAGCAATCAGATAATTCATGAATCACTTAGTCAAATTCGATCTACAGGTTGGACAAATTATTCACAGGCAGAAGAAGAAATGAAACATAGGATTGATAGAAGAAACACAATCAGAAATGAAATAGAAATAATGAAAAAAAATAAAAAAAAAGTAACGCCAGGAATAAAAAAAAAGAAAAATAATAATGCAGAATCATCCCCAAAAATTTTGAAAATATTAAAAATAAAAAATATTGAATTATTAGTTAAATTTTTCATTGAAAAAATATACATAGATATCTTTCTATGTATCATTAATATGCGCAGAATCCCTCTACAACTTTTTATCGAATCAACAAAAAAAATTCTTGATAATGATAAATACATTAACAATAATGAAACAAATCAAGAAAGGAGTAATAAAACAAAACAAAATAAAATTGACTTTATTTTGTCTATGACTATAAAAAGGGCTTTTGATAATCTTAGAAATAGTAAGCGGAAGTCAGATATTTTTTTTGATTTATCTTACTTGTCACAAAAATATGTATTTTTCAAATTATCACAAACGCAGATTATTAACTTCAATAAGTTAAGATCTATTCTTCAATATAATGGACCGTCTTTTTTTCTTAAGACTGAAATAAAGGATTTTTTTGGAAGACAAGGAATATTTCATTCCGAATTAAGACATAATAAACTTCCAAATTATGGAATGAATCCATGGAAAAACTGGTTAAGAGGTCATTATCAATACGATTTATCTCAGATTACATCGTCTAGATTAATCCCCAAAAAATGGCGAAATAGAATCAACCAATGCCATCCGTCTCAAAATAAAGATTTAAACAAATGGTATTCCTCTGAAAAAGACCAATTACTTGATTCAAAAAAAAAACAAAATTCGAAAGTCTATTTATTACCAAATAAAGA